GAATCTCGAGTAACTGGCCGACCCGCTAAAGTAGCTAAAGTGGTGATAAAGCCGGTAAGTAAAATGGGTCCTATAGAAAGTCCATCTATTCCTAATCTCCAATCAAAATCAAAAAAATTAATCCATTTATAATCCTCCGAAAATTGGATTAATGGATCATCCAATTGAAAATAATAATCGAATGCATAGGTCGTTAGAAGGAGTTCTAAGATGCATATACATATTGTATACCACCTTATTATCTTATTTCCTCTATGAGGTAGAAATAAAATTAAGGAACCCGCGAATATAGGGAAAACTACAATTATGGTTAACCAAGGAAGATAATTCGTGGTAAAGACAAGATACACTTGGACAAAAAAACCAAATGAATTTGCGTGGGGTTTTTTAGAACATATTAATAAGCTAGACCCATGCTGCGGGTTGTTTCATGCCATAAATAAACCCGAACACTCAAGAAATCCGTTGGACAGGCGGATTCACATCTCTTACAACCGACACAGTCTTCTGTTCTTGGAGCAGAAGCAATTTGTTTAGCTTTACATCCATCCCAAGGTATCATTTCTAATACATCTGTGGGGCAAGCTCGGACACATTGAGTACACCCTATACATGTATCATAAATCTTTACTGAGTGTGACATTGGATCTATTATTAATTTTAAAACGTCATAAATTTTCGATCTAGTAAACTTATAAAATGAATCATATATTTAGACACCAGATGAATCAATGATTAAGCAGAATTTTTCTAATAAATCTATTTCTGGATCGGCTCATGAGGGGAGAGAGGGCCAAGATACTTTGATTTGTTACGTTTTCACAAACATAAACATGATCATATATTACGTATGATACATGCTAATTGGAATTGATGAAGATTCTTATCTTAAATATCTATTTGAGGAATATAATTCATTTTTATGATTAATCTTACTTATTCAAAAAATTTGATTGGTTGATACGAATAGAGTTTCTATTAAGATAAATTGACGAAACAATTGCTAATCCAATAGCTGCTTCAGCGGCTGCAATAGCTATAACAAAAATTGAGAAAATGTCTCCTATTAATTGGCGATTATCAAAAAAATCTGAAAATGTTACTAAATTTAGATTAACTGCATTCAGTATAAGTTCAAGACACATAAGGGCTCGAACCATATTTCGACTCGTGATCAATCCATAGATACCAATAGAAAATAAATAAGCACTCAAAATAAGTACATGTTCGAGCATCATTGACCAACTCCTTATCAATATCGATGCATTTCAAGATGAACAACAATTAAACCGATTTAATTGACTAGAATATAATATGATATGTACGGGGCTAACAAATGTGTAACAAAGACAAATAAATCTATTTTATTGGTAGTAATATCGAAATAAAAACATTTCAATTTTATATATGATATATGAACAATCTTCAAATAGAATTGAAACACGGAACAAAGTTTTATTTGGATTGATAATTTATTACTGACGAGCCACAGCAATTGCACCTATCAAAGCAACTAAAAGAATTATGGAAATAAGTTCAAACGGAAGAAAAAAATCTGTTGCTAAATGAATCCCAATTTGTTGACTATTACTTATCAAATCTTGCTCTATAATCTGATTTGATCTTGTAGTCCAAATAATACCATACCATGAGGTATCCGGAATAATAGTAATTAGTGAAACAAAAATACTTGCACAAACCGTCGAAGTAACCCCATCCCCAACGGTCCGAAGAGTCAAATCTTTGTAAGATCCTGAACCATTCATAAACATCACAGCAAATACGATTAAAACATTTATAGCTCCTACGTAAATAAGGAGCTGTGCGGCAGCTACAAAATGGGAATTTGATGAAATATAGAATAAAGATATACAAACAAGAACTAATCCCAATGAAAATGCAGAATAAATTGGATTGGTAAGTAATACCACCCCCAGACCTCCTAATATAAGACCCAATCCCAAAAACACTAAAAGAAAATCATGTATTGGTCCAGGTAAATCCATTATATATGTAAAATAATAAATAAATCGAAAATCTTTCATGACCTTATTGACCTGACCAGGAAAATTACCCTATTTTTGGATGATACGTTTTTCTGAATTTCATTCTAAATGTTAATAAATTAGAATGGATGTGAATTAATGTGGATCCAATAATTGGATCCATCTTATTCTTTAATAAAAAATGCTAAATGGGAGTTTAAACAAGCTATATCTGTCAAAAAAATTACGAATATATAACTAGATTTTTAATCCAAACGAAGCCTGGTTTCTCGCCAATCAATCAATAGTCGGTATTTTTATTGTATAATTAATTATTGGCCAAGGAAAAAGAAAACTCATTTTTTAATAAAAAAAAATGGAACCATGGAACCTTAGTAATTTTGAATTGTTCTTGAAGCATGAGGTTTATTCATTTTTTATTTGAGGTGAATTCAAAATTGTTCGAATTGTGTAATCGTCAATTACTGGCATTGGTAAACGACCCAAAGCTATTTGATTATAATTCAATTCGTGACGATCATAAGTTGAAAGCTCATATTCTTCGGTCATTGATAAACAATTTGTTGGGCAATACTCAACACAATTACCACAAAATATACAGATTCCGAAATCGATACTGTAATTAAGCAATTGTTTCTTTCGAATATCCGTTTCCAATTTCCAATCAACAACAGGTAAATCTATAGGACATACACGAACACATACTTCACAAGCAATGCATTTATCAAATTCAAAGTGAATTCGACCGCGGAAACGCTCTGATGTGATCAATTTTTCATAAGGATATTGAATAGTTACAGGTAAACGATTTGTGTGGGATAAAGTAATCATGAAACTTTGACCAATGTACCTTGCAGCTCGTACTGTTTGTTGACCATAATTCATGAACCCGGTTACCGTAGGGAACATATCATGAATATCTATGAGTAATTTTTTTCTTTCTCTTGTTTGATACAAGTCATGCATAAAAAATAGTTTATTTACAGGGAAAGGAGTTGGGAAGAAGTTGTTAATAATAGATTACCTAGAGAAATAGGTAAAAGGAATTTCCATCCAAGATTTAATAATTGGTCCATTCTTAACCTAGGTAAAGTCCATCTTGTTGTTATAGGAATGAACAAAAACAAATACGTTTTCACTAATGTAATAAAAAGACCGAGTATTGTTCCAAAAACTCCACTCGCTTTATTTATTTCAAAAAGTTGAGGAATAAATATGTAAGGAAGAGATAGATTCCACCCACCCAAATAAAGAACTGTTACAAAGAATGAAGAAACTAGTAGATTTAAATAGGAAGCAACATAAAATAAACCAAATTTTATACCGGAATATTCGGTTTGATAACCCGCTACTAACTCTTCCTCTGCTTCTGGTAAATCAAAAGGTAATCTCTCACATTCTGCTAGGGAGGAAATTAGAAAAATGATAAACCCTATAGGTTGACGCCACAAATTCCACCCCCAAAAACCATATTTTGACTGTGCCTCAATTATATCAACTGTACTTGAACTGTTAGATAATCATAGTCGGTGATAACATCACTGTTCCCATCGCTATTGCAGAACCATACGTGAGATTTTCACCTCATACGGCTCCTCGAGAATCACAAATAAATCTAAGAACCGGATCAGCATTCTTTATCTTGATATGTTCTAGATAGAGTAAAAGTTTATTGAAAGGTCCCGAATTAAACCAATGGAATTCTGTCTACTATAATACTAATAAGTACTTCTGAATTGATCTCATCCTTTATTTTATCACTTTATTTAATAAAAATTTTATTTTTGAGTAATAACGAAATCCTTAAATAAAATACTCCTTGTGTAAATATAAATATCCATAGATATTTCAACCCATAGTTTTGATTACGAAAAAGAATTAGACATTACATTAGTTCATCAATCATGAGAAGAATTCTATCTCTATATATAGATATAGAAAAAATAAAAAGATCTCTCTTTTTTTATTTCATTCTTTTTTTTTCGTTCCTACTCGTCTTTCTCAAAAGGGTATTGAAAAAAGTAAAGGATTATTTCGTTCCTAAGAGTTATTTCTTTAATTGGTGGATAGGAGCATACTCTGGATCGGAATCGTAGGGAGTACTACCTGATCATTTCTACCAACTTAAAGCCCCAATTAGTATTCCTTTTATGCAGAAATGTCCCTTTGGATAATTTACATAATCTCTATTACTAATCCTTTGTGTAATTTTGGTGTTTCTAACCATCCACTTATTTTTGCGGAATCACCCGTTATGGTAATAGATGTATGTAAATAAATACATACAAACGATAGTGAAAACTCCATATAGTTGATCTTTTGCACCCGCTTCAAGCTATGATATGATGTTCAATTAACCAATCTTGGGGTAAACAGTCTCTACTGCTTATATTTTGCTTCTATTTACTTTTGCTTAATCCTGGTACATAGGAAATGAGACTCGATCTTTTTACTGCGAACTTCTAAGCTGTTTTCTTTCACTCATATAACTATCTGATTTAGTTCGTCAACCCAAATGATAAACAAATAAATGAGGATATCTATTCAAACCTTTCCTAGAAATAAAGTCAAAAGAAATAGGAAAAGTTTATGTCTCAACGAATCGCACGTAGAGATATTGATAATACACATAGAGTTAATGGTATTTCATAACTAATCGATTGAGCAGCAGCTCGTAAACCACCCAAAAAAGAATATTTATTATTTGATCCATATCCTGACATAAGTAGTCCAATGGGGGCAATACTTGAAATAGCGATCCATAAAAAAACACCAATATTGAGATCGGCTAGCACAAGGTGATAGTCAAAAGGAATTACCGAATAACTTAGTAGAATTGATATGACCGCTATGGATGGTCCGATACTGAATAAACTGGTATCTCCTCTAGATGGAATAATATTTTCTTTTAAAAGTAGTTTTGTCCCATCTGCTAGCGCTTGGAGAATTCCAAAAGGGCCGGCGTATTCAGGTCCAATACGTTGTTGTATCCCTGCGGATATTTCTCTTTCTAACCATACAATTACTAGTACACTTATTGTAATTCCCAATACAAGAGTCAAGATAGGGATAAGCATCCATATAATCCCATAGACCTCCTTTAAGGATTCCAATTTTGAAAACGAATCGATATCTTGTATTTCTGTTGTATCAATTATCATTTCAACGATCAACTTCTCCCATAATGATATCTATACTACCTAGTATCGTCATAATATCAGCCAATTTCATTCTTTTAACTAACTGAGGAAGAATTTGCAAATTGATAAAACCGGGTGGTCGGATTTTCCATCGCCACGGAAAAACACTTTGATCTCCTATCAAAAAAATGCCCAACTCCCCCTTTGGTGCTTCGACTCTCACATAAAGTTCCTGTTTCGGTAATTCAAAAGTGGGCGAAGGTTTTTTACTAATGAATCTATATTCAAAATCATTCCATTCAGGATCGTTTACTCTAGCAAAGCATCGAATTTCTAAATTCTCATAGGGCCCCCCTGGAATTCCTTCTAGAGCTTGTTGAATAATTTTTATGGATTCCGTCATTTCATTGATTCGTACTAAATAACGAGCTAATGAATCTCCTTCTTTTTGCCATTTAATTTCCCAATCAAATTCGTCATAACACTCATAATTATCAATTTTACGAAGATCCCATTGTATTCCGGAAGCTCGTAGCATTGGTCCTGATAAACCCCAATTTATGGCTTCTTCTCCATTAATAATGCCTACTCCCTCAATTCGTTCTAAAAAAATAGGATTTCGTGTAATAAGTTTTTGATATTCAGAAATCCCTGTTAAAAAATAATCACAGAAATCCAAACATTTATCTATCCAGCCATGAGGTAGATCAACAGCCACTCCTCCGATACGAAAATAATTATGCATCATTCTCATACCAGTGGCAGCTTCGAATAAATCATATACTAATTCTCTTTCTTTAAAAATATAGAAAAAAGGGGTTTGTGCACCAATATCTGCCATAAAGGGCCCAAGCCATAATAAATGAGAAGCTATACGACTCAACTCCAACATAATTACTCTGATATAGCTGGCTCTCTTTGGTACTTGAATATTTCCTAATTGCTCTGGTGCATTTACGGTTATTGCTTCTGTGAACATAGTAGCTAAATAATCCCAACGTGTTACATAAGGCAGATACTGTATAATTGTTCGGTTTTCCGCAATTTTTTCCATCCCTCTGTGTAAATAACCCAATATTGGTTTACAGTCAATAACATCTTCACCATCTAGAGTAATGATGAGCCGAAGAACCCCATGCATGGATGGGTGGTGAGGACCCATATTTACTATCATGAGGTCTTTTCTGGTAGTTGGTACATTCATAGGTTTTTCCCCGATTCATTCTTCCATGAATTACTGAAAAAAAAAATAAATTTATCCAAATTCAAGATATAATAAATCAAATAATTAAGGTTCTTCAAATTAGTGAGTTTTTAGTTCCCGAATATCCAACCGACCAATTAATTCTTTATAACGTACTCTATTTTTCTTTGACAAATAAGACAGTAATCGTTGACGTTTTCCCAGAATTTTACGTAGACCTCGCTGAGATAAATAGTCTTTTCTGTGCAATTCTAAATGTGAAGTAAGTCTTCGTATCTTATTGGTGAAACTGAAAACTTGAAATTCAACAGACCCCTGTTTTTTTTCTTTTTGCAAAAAAACTGAACTGAATGCATTTTTTACCATAAAACTAAAAATTCTCCCCCTTTTTATTTTCTTGTTTAAAGATCTAAATTTTACCAATCAGAAATAAAAAAAATTATAATAACTTTAATCGGGTATACTTAATTAAATTATGGACTCCTAATTTTATTAAATCTATAAATCGTTTTTTTATCAAATAAAATGAGTCAATGATCAATCTAATTTTCAATTTAAGTCGTATAGTATAGAAATATAAAAGAAAATAAGTTTTAGAGCTAAAAATTGAAATAATTAAAATAAAAGGATTTCGTTGAGTTATTTATAGATCTAAATTGATACGTCAACGTCATTAAATTAGTATCATGTATAAGAATGAAATGTAAGATAGCGCATGTGTATATGTGTGTATATGCGGTTGCTTTCATATATCAGATATGCTACAGGATAGATAGATAAAATCTATCACCCTCTTTCATTGTGGATACATATGTATCCTTACCATATTGAAATGGCTGCCATTAGTGGTATCAAACCAATAGCGATTCATACAAGCTAAATCTTCTAATTGATAGGTTGGCCAAAGAAATAATTTTATTAATTTATTTTTCTCTATCTCAAGATTGGTGCTTTTATCCAAAAAGTTTTTTACGGTTTTCCCATCGCAAAATACTCGATTTCTATCGCGACCGTTCCCATTTCGGGAATCCAAACAAATTAGAATTCTAAACTCTCTACGACGTCTAAGTGATAAAATATTTTCAGGAACGGGCAAAACATAATGATTTTTGTTTTGATTTTCGGTTATTTTTTGATGTCTTGCAATGGATTTATCAATATATATATATTCAAGGTTTCCTTGATTAGTTTTGTCCTTACTCTTATGAACGAATGAAATACTTATGGTTTGATACATAAGAAATTTTCCATCCTTTGTAACAGTAACAGACAGACGCACCGGTTCAATAATAAATATACTCTTTCTCATTAATTCTATAAGAGTTAAATCTTTCTGAATCAGCATTATATCCAGACTCATTTCTCCCCGTTGAATAGAGGATATAGCAATTTCTCTTGGGTTTATCAATCTAAGCAGGAAACAATATACCTTGATATTATTGAGCATTCTTTGATTTAAAGAATCATCCCATCTCAATTGAAAAAGCAAATATCTTTTAAGAAATAAATGGAGTTCCGCTTCTGTATTGCTTTGGTATTCTTTTTTCTTTCTACGTTTTTTTATGTTTGATCCCACCCCAGAATCTGCTTCAAGATCTTTTTCTTGAACTGATCCGTGATTCCTTCGGTTTTGTGTATCTGATCTAGTATTCTCTCGAGTTGGAGATTCTTTTTCTTTTTTCTTTCTATTTTCTAATTCAAGATAGTTTGTTTTATTCGATGAAAGATCCTTTTTTGGATTTTCATTGATATTTTTAGTTGCACTAATATTTACATCTCCATTAAAATTTAAAAGAAGTAATTTGATGGGTATGAACCAGGGTTTCATTTTATATGAATTATAAAGGAGTGCAGATTCTGGGAAGAACCAAAGTTTAAGATTCGATATGGGACGATTTCGTATTTGTTCATTCATTCCCATCCAATCAAACCCTTTTTTGTTGGAAGGCTTTATTTGTTGATGAATCATCAGACCTTTCTTCTCCATTTTTTTACCATTAATAGTCTTAGTCTTTTTATGACTGTTGGTATTGATCCAGGTCTCAATATCGACCGTATTTCTAAGACAAAAATGGATCATTTTCCAATCCCCATATTTTCTATCCGGATTTTTATCCATATCCACAATACCATTTTTTCCTAGATAATTATTGCTAAGAATATCTCCCATTCCATCAAATAATTTGTATTTCCTTGTGTTGTAATTAGAAGAAATCCCTTGGTGATTGTTTACTTGTAATGGTGATACATAAATAGATGAGTTCTTCATATCTTCATAAGATATAGATTTATATGATAAAAGATCATATCCATAGTCTTTTTGATTTGGTAATTTATAATCATTTTCTTTTTTATAATAAATTACTTGGTTTTTTTCATAAGAATCCCGTTTGTTTAAATCTTTATTTTGGGCCACCCAACCTTGATTAACTTTATTTCGCCATTTTCCTGGTACTAATTGAGACCATCTAATCTTAGAGAAATTATATTGAGAATGACCCCTTAACCCTGTTTTCCATTGATTTATTCCAAAATTTCGAATTTTTTTATTTTGGAATTCGGAATGTAATATTCCCTGTACTCCAAAATAATCTTTTATTTCGTTTGTAAGAAAAAGGGATGTTCCATTATATTGAAGGACAAATCGTAATTTATCCAAGTTAATAACTTGGATTTGTGATAATTTGTAAAAGACATAGGCTTGCGACAAAGAGGATAAGTTCTGTGAATTCTTACTAAGACTAGAAAGGGACTTTCTAAAGTTAATTGTATTTGGATTTGTTTTATCAATACTTTCTTGATTGGCTTTAATATTGGAAATGTATTTACTCATATATATATATTTTGATTCAAGAAAAGGTGGTGTATTGATCTGAAGAATATTATTAATAATAAATAAGAAGATATATATATATATCCTTTCAAAGAAAAATTTTATAAAAAAAATGGATTTAGGGATTAATCGAATATTTCTTCTTTTAAACATCGGCCCACAAATTTTTGGAGATTCAAATCTTTCAGCATCATTACTTTTTTTGTTTTTCTTGTCTTTTAGAATTTTTCCTATTTGAGTTCTGATTCGATTTGTTCTATCAGTTAGATCTTTTATTTTTTTTTCGGTCAGTGAATAATTTGTCCAATCGAGAGATTTAATTTGACTGGACGATTCATAAATAATACTGTTACTGATTCTCGAATCTTTTTCTTTTTTAGTTTCATTCGATCCAGATACTTCTTTCAACCCCCAAAATCGAGTTGGATTTTTTTTTAATAGTTCTTTAATTATTCTTTGGATAAAGATAATGTTTTTTATAATCCATGTCTTTATTTCGTTTGAGATTATTAGAACGAAATTTGTTTTTTCTATTAGAATTAGAAAACAATTAGTTTTCCATTTCAGAATTTTTTTTCTTAGTTTTTTAAAAATGGAGTCAAAAAATGAAGATCTTTTTCGTGGAGAACCAAAAGGTAGTTCAGCTTCCATTCCCAAAACTGTTAAAAAACAAAAATCATCGTTTTTTTTATCTTTCTTTTTTATTAGATCTCTATAAGGGGAGGCTAGTTTAGATCTGTGCCAAGGTTTCAAACGGAAAGGAAATAATATTTTTATTTGAATACCATCTATTAACCAGTTTTTTGGAAATTCTGTT